AGAAGGACGGGTCTTAATATGGGTAGAGGGACTTGAACCCTCAAGACTATAATTTACATGTCATTAGATTCTAAATCTAATATGTTTACCAAATTTCATCACACCCATTTATTTACGTAAATTTATAAACTTTATAGATCCTAGAGGGTTTCTTAGTAATTGTTGACTTATTAGTTGTTTTTTTTACAGAAGATCTTTGGTGCATTGTCAATACAATGGCTCCAATCATAGCTAACAAAAGAAGGATTCCACACATTAAAAATAATATGCTATATTTAGTATAAAGTATTAATCCTAAAGTTTCTATGTTTGTCACAGAATTATGTTCTCGTAATCAAGAAATATAATACAAGCTATACGAAGAACTATTACTTTTGAAATACTTTTGAAATTGATGTATAATTGACTTACAAAAATAGAGCTTATGACAATAATTATAGGTATTAAAGAAAAAGTTGTGAATTTTTAAAGGGTTATTTTTTATATTTAACATCATTACTACAAATAAAAAATAGAACGCTATCGCCCCTACGTATACTATTAAAAACATGAAGGAAAAGAATTCTGCTCCTAATACAAGTAATAAACAAGATACATTACAGAATACTAAAATAAGAAATAATACCGAGTGTACAGCATTCTTTGATGTTATTACCATAAAAGCTGTTACTAAGGCTCCTATAGAGAAGAATAGAAATAGTGTGAATTCCATAATTGTTAGTATTTTTTTAGCGAAAAAAGGGGTTCGAACCCTCAATATTAACCTTGGCAAGGTTATACTTTACCTATTAAGTTACTTTCGCGTAAATAGAAGGCGAAGAATGGGATTTGAACCCATAACCTTTAAATTCACAGTTTACTGCTACAACCTGATCGAGCTCGCTCCGCCCTCTATTCCACTTAAGAAATTTTACGTTTAATGAGTGCTATTGCCTTGCCAGGATTTAAAGACTTAGGACAAGTCTTACTGCAATTCATTATTGTGTGACATCTGAATAATCGCATTTTATGATTTAGAAATTTTAGACGTTCTGTATGGTTAGTATCTCTGCTATCTATTATTCAACGATATGCTTGTAATAAAATGGCGGGTCCTAAGTATTTATCGTGATTTCACCAATAGCTTGGACAGCTTGCTGAACAACAAGCACATAGGATACATTCATATAAACCATCTAGTTCAGATCTATCTTTTTTTGATTGTAAATTAATAGGAGACGTATTAATTAGTCAAGGTTTGATAGATTTATATTGAGTATAAAAATTTGTTAAGTCTGGTATTAGATCTTTTATGACATACATGTGAGGTAGAGGGTATATTGTAATAAATTTTGGTTCTTTAGGAACTTCCTGGAGGCATGCAAGTTTATTAACACCTTGAATATTCATAGAACAGCTTCCGCAAATACCCTCTCTGCAAGACCTTCTGAATGATAAGCTAGAGTCCTGTTTATTTTTAATATCTATTAAAATATCGAGTACCATAGGACCTGCATTTTTTAGATTAATAGGATAAAATGCGAATCAAGGCTTCTTGTTTAAATAGGGATTTCATCTATATATTCTAAATATTTTTTGATTAAGTTTATTTTTAATCAAAACTGGAGATATTTTGTATTTTAAGAAATGCATTTTAATTCAATATTTTTAAAGTAAGAAATATTATACAGGTAAGTACTAAGAATGAAGTAAAAATTGCGGTCTTATTAATTACATTAATATAAAGATTATATCCCATGTCCCATAAAATATGTCGCAGACCATTTGATCCATGATATATAAGAATTATAATAATATTAAGAAATAAAAGATTTTCTAAGTATATTTTATGAGTATTAGTAATATTTACATATATTAAATTATAACTACTAACTTTTATTATAAGGATGAAGGTTAACAATGTAACTAGAAGAAGAATTCCTGTAAATCTATGTCATATGGAAAATGTAGAAGTTGCTTGACCTTTATATATTGTTAAATGTGGAGACAGAGGTCTATTTAAAAATTTTAGAAAGTTCATTTTATATAAATTGTCTTGAATAGGATTTGAACCTATAACACAAGAATCTTCAACTCTATGCTCTAACCATTGAGCTACCAAGACAAATACGTAATGTAGGTAAGATAGGATTTGAACCTATGATAAAACATTGTTTATAACAATTTTCAAAATTGTCGCTTTAAGCCACTCAGCCACTTACCTGTTAATGTTAGGGTAGTAGGACTCGAACCTACAATCTTTTATGCCCAAGACAAACACGATAACCCTTTCGCCATACCCTAATCAATTTTGTTTATTAAATTACTATAAATAATTTATGTGAATAAAATTAGAAAAGCCATCATTAAAGCAAATAGAGCCACTGCTTCTGTTAATGCAAAACCTAAGATCGTATAACCAAATAATTGTTGTTTCAAAGAAGGATTCCTTGCATATGCCATAACTAGAGAACCAAAAACTATGCCTACTCCGGCACCTACCCCTGTTAATCCTATTGTAGCTAACCCAGCTCCAATCATTTTTGCGCTTTGTAAAGTAACATTCATTTTTATAATTTTTTTAGAAGCTAGAATCAGATTCGAACTGATATATAAAGATTTGCAATCTTTTGCATGGCCATTATGCTATCTAGCCCACGTATATTGAAAAAATAACGAAAGAAGGACTTGAACCTTCGACTTTTAGATTATGATTCCAATGTTCTAACCATACTGAACTATTTCGTCAACGAAAAAGTTAAGTTATAACTTTCTTTTCTTTTTATTTCGGCATCCGTTATGAGGAACTTGTAAAATATATTCACAATGTAAAAAGTCTATTTTAAGATTTTTTATAATTTTTGATAATTGAAGTTGATAAGGATTTATTCCTTTCACTTTTAAATAAAACACTAAAGGTTTTTTCCCGGAATTTAAAATAAACTTATTTATTTGTCCTAATATATCCATAAGTGTAGTAACACTCAATCGTTTTTCTGATTTAAGATATTTTTGCTTGCCACTAAACCATGCTAAAACTTTGCCGTCTAATGTCGATATATTAAGAATTAAATTATTACGTTTAAAAAAAAATATGTAAAATAAAGATCTTACTAGTTTTATCTATCATGATTTTTAGAGTTATAGCTTTTATAACATATTAAGGTTCTCTTTTACGGTTAGACTTAATAAAGAACAAGATACATTTGAGTTCTAAAAGGGATCAGGTAGTTTTAATTTGTCTTTTTTTTGTTATAAATTTATTCCCATTCAAGAGCTCCTTTTCATCATTCATAAACGAATCCTATAGTTAATATAACTAAAAATATTATCATAACTCAGAAGCCAAAGAAGCCAATTTTGCTTAATACAAGAGATCAAGGAAACAAGAAACTAACCTCTAGGTCGAATATTAAGAATAGAATTGCTACCAGGTAAAATCGAACATCAAAAGTTGCTCTGGCATCGTCGAAAGGATTAAAACCACATTCATAAGCGCTTACTTTTTCTTGATCTAACTTTTGAGGTGCCATTATATAAGAGAGTGAAAATAGTAATATAGACAGTAGACTTGATAATCCCAGAAAAACTAGTATAGTCAGATATTCGGTGAAGATTAAATTCATGTTTTATTAAGGTAATCAATCAAAACTTAAAAGAACTCCAGATACAAAAAAGACTCAACCTAATGCTAATGGTAAAAATATTTTTCATCCTAGTCGCATTAGTTGGTCATAACGATAACGTGGTAATGAAGATCTAACTCATATGAAGCTAAATAATAAAAAAGTTGTTTTTATTCCGAACCAAACACTAGAGGGAATTCAATAAAAAGGGATTATATTTAAAATAGGCAGTCACCCGCCTAAGAATAGACTTGTAGCTAAGCTGCACATTAATATCATATTCGCGTATTCTCCTAAAAAGAATAGAGCGAAGCCCATCGCAGAATATTCTACATTGTACCCAGCGACTAACTCTGCTTCTGCTTCTGGTAAGTCAAAGGGAGCTCTATTTGTCTCTGCTAATATAGAAATATAAAACATAATGAATAAAGGAAGTAAAGGTACTATGTATCAGATTTTTTGCTGACTTAGTACTATTTCCGTGAAATTTAAAGAGCCTGCACATAGTAAAACATTAATTAAAATTAGTCCTAAAGATACTTCATAAGATACCATTTGAGCCGCGGAGCGTAAAGCACCTAAAAAAGCATACTTAGAATTACTAGCTCAGCCAGCCATTATAATACCATATACCCCTAAGGAAGATATAGCTAAAACATATAATATGCCAACGTTTATATCTGAATATACGAGACCTTCTCCAAAAGGAATCACACATCAAGAAATGAGAGCTAATAGGAACGTTAAAATTGGAGCTATGATAAAGATAACTAAGTTAGCACTCGAAGGAAGAACAGTTTCTTTTACAAATAATTTTAATGCATCTGCTCAAGGTTGTAATAAACCAAAAACACCGACGACATTAGGTCCTTTTCTTTTTTGCATAGAGGCCATGACTTTTCGCTCCGCTAAAGTCATATAAGCTACTCCTATTATCAGGGGCAATACTATTGTGACAAATTTTAGAATAGTTAATAATACCATGTTGTATTTAAGTTAAAGACATTAAGGTTAGATACTTAATAGGTAAATAAAATAATTCGAAATCAAAACAAAAAAATAATAAAATAAAAGACGTGAATCCCAATATGTAAGAGGCTTCCCTGCTCGGGGAATGTAAAAAAAATTAGTCTGACAGTTTTAGAGAAATATAGTATTTGTATAATACGTATATAATAAAAACTAGATAAACAACTCATTAATACTGCAATAATAACAAGAAAATAACTATTACTTTGTACACCGGGTATCAAAATAAATAATTTTGCAAAAAATCCTGCTAAAGGTGGTATTCCTGCCATAGAAAATAATATAATTGTTAATGATATGGCCAATATAGGGTTTAATATTGAGATACTTTTGAGCTCATTAAAAAATCTAATTTGGTATCAAAAAGGATGTTTTAGGACACGGAATCCTGTAAGAATCGAAAAAACTCCAAAATTAGTAATCATATAAATATAAAGATATAGATAAATACTTGTTATCCCTATTTGATCCCCCATGAGAAATCCTATTAGTATAAAACCCACGTGGCTAATTGAACTATATGCTATTAAACGTTTTCATTTTAGTTGCATTAAAGCTCCTAAAGACCCTAGAGTTAAAGATATTAAAGATGTTATAAAAAATAGGTATAATCAAGTATTAAATAAGTTATTGAAACTGAAAAAGCATAGGCGTATTAGTATACTAAAAATAGCCAGTTTTGGGAAAATTGCAAAGAAAGATGTAGTTATTGTGGGGGATCCCTCATATACGTCTGGTACCCACATATGAAAAGGAGCTGCTCCTACTTTAAATAATAAAGAACTATATAAAAAGACTAATGAAATTAGGATGCTGTTTTTGTAAACAGTCATAATTTTGTTAGGTAAACTCATAAATAAAATATTAAAATCCTCAAAATTTGTACTACCAAATATCCCGTAAAGTAAGGAACATCCCAATAATAAAAGTGCAGAAGAGAATGCTCCGGCGACAAAGTACTTTATTCCTGCTTCTGTTGAAAATTCTGAATTTCTTTTATAGCTTGCTAAAATGTAAAAACTAATAGTTTGTAATTCCAATAGTAAATATAAACTCAGTAGATCATAAACTTGAAAGAGGAAAATAAATGCACACAAGGAAAATAAAATTAATATTCAATATTCAAAGGTATTAATTTTTTCCTCTTTTATATAATAAGTAGAAAAATAGGTTCAAAGTAACATTAAAAATAACAGTGTTGTTTTTAATATCGTACATGAAAAATCACAAAAAAATAAAGAATTTCAACTAATGTAACTATTATAGGGGAATTTACTGTATAGATAGATTCCTATTATTAAAATTTGAACTGTTAACGCTCTTAAGGACTTTGATAGTAAAGGATACCCAAAGCGTTTTGAGTTACCTAATAAAACTCCAAATGTTAAAAGTGACAACGTCCCTAATATTAAATTAATTTCAGGTATTGTTAAATAAGTATCAAATAAAAAATTTAGCATTACTTCTTTTTTGTTATAACAAAAATTCTAAAAAATAACGTAAAATTTCAATATTACTTACACGTATTAGATAGAATATTATTATTTTTATTAAAGGATTGTTAACGTAATCAAAAAAATATTGCATTAAGCCCGTAACCTACATGTATCGTAACAAAGGGAATGAACAACAAAAATATTTCGAAATCTAAAAATAAAGTAGGGAAAATTAAAAGTACAGGAACTTTTAACAATCATCAATTATGCATAAAAATTTTATATTTTTAAAAATTGTTCTAATAAAATACTTACGGGTAAACGCATTGTATCAAGAAAAAAAATTAGGAGAAATACCCATTCACAGTATTATGAAAATTAAAGGATTAAATATCCAAAATTCTCTACGTGATATGTCTTGAAAGTTATTGAAATAATCGACTCGTAAGGTTCCGAAACCTATTCGATTTAAAAGCCAAATTGAGTAAGCTGCACTTAATATAATACTAATACAAATGCAAAGGGTCATTAATATATTTAGCTGAAAGGATCCAAGTATTACCAGTAATTCCCCTACGAAGCTACTTGTTCCAGGGAAACCTATATTTGCAAATGAAAAGAATAATAAGTAACACATATATATAGGCATTACTTGTGTAAGTCCGCTATAGTATTTTATTAAACGGGTTTTATGTCTATCATAAAGTACACCTACACTTAAAAATAAAGCACTTGATACTAATCCATGGCTAAGCATCAATAAAATACTCCCTTCAATACCTTGATGATTGAAAGAGAAGATTCCTATTGTTACGAAACTCATGTGAGCTACTGATGAATAGGCTATTATCTTCTTTAAATCAATTTGACGTAAAGTTGTTAGTGAAGCATATAAAGCTGCCATAATACTTAATAAAAAAATTAAAGGGGAGAAATAAATAGATGCTATAGGGAAGAAAGGTAATGAAAATCTTAAAAAACCGTAACCTCCTAGTTTTAGTAGAATACCCGCTAATATGACGGACCCTGCAGTAGGAGCTTCTGCATGGGCTTCTGGTAGTCATATATGAAAGGGTACCATAGGTATTTTTACAGCAAAACTTGCAAAAAAGGCTAGTCAAAAATAGACCTGTTGAGTTTCTGTAAATTCGAAGCTGTTTAGTACCAAAATGTTGGTTGTACCTGTAATAAAATATATAGCAACTAAAGACACTAGCATTAAGAGAGATCCAATAAGCGTATACAGAAAGAATTGATAAGCTGCTCGTACTTTTCTACTACGGGATCCTCAGATACCTATAATTAGAAACATTGGCATTAACACGCTTTCAAAATATAAATAAAATAAAAAGAGATCTAATACACTAATACTTGAATCAAAAAAAAATTCTAGTATTAAAAAAGATATTAAGTACTCTTTGACATAAATTTTGATTGATTCCCAGCTTACAAGTATGCATAACAATATTAAAAAAGTTGTTAAAATTATAAAAAATAATGATATACCATCAATTCCCATAGTGTAATGAAGATTCAGGCTGTGAACTCAGTTATAGGAAACGCAAAACTGCATTGTGACGCTGTTTTCGTTGTAACAAAGTCATAATAATAAAGAAAGTATAAAAGTTAAACAACTATTACATAACGCTATTAATCTACAAAGAGATATCGAAGTAGTAGGTAAGATACCTAATAAAAATACTCCTAATAAAGGACACAGAGATACTGTTACCAACGGATTAAATAAATCTAACATAAATAAATTTTTTTATGAGTCTAGATTGATTCGAACAATCAACTTTACGCTTATCAAGTTACAATAGACTTCTATACGAAACCTTGTTTTAAACCGTACATGATAATTTCTTATCATACGGCTTTATAATTTTAAAGTAGTTTTAGTCTTATTTCTCTCATTACAAGCGAATATTTACTTTACTATTATCCCTGCTTATGTTTTGATTAGAGTAGTTATACAGTCCTTAAAACCTTATTTTTTGCCTCGTTTTTCGTGAATAAATTAAATAGCACGCATTTTAACTTACTCTTTGTAAAACAAGAATTTTAGAGTAAAGATCTTTTCAACAAATTTCTGTACGTGTTTTTAAACTTTTATAATTTTTTCTTAGCTTTAACTTTTTAATAAAGTTATAAAAAAAAAATTTTTGTAGTAATTGCATCTACATAATCTAATTAATTTTAAACATATCACACGCGTACGCTCTAACCTTTAAGCTATAGACTCTTATTTAAATTAATATGGATAAAATTAAAAAAACTTATTATTAATTTGACATTAAAATAATTAAAAGACCACAATAGAAAAGTAGAAATACTTAGTATGCCTACAAGCATGAAAAATAAATAATGTGTAATTTGACCCGATTGTAAAGAGGACGACTTAGGCCTATTTTTTTTTATGTTTCTTGAAACACCATAAGGGCCTACCAATTCTATGAAACCTCTGTCGAAAGTTTTAAAAGATACTAGGTACCCAAAATTTAAAATAGATCTAACTAAAACTTTATTAAATAGATAGTCTCAGTATCACTTCTTATTTAATAAAAATAGAAGATATCTAAAATTGGGAAAAAAGGAACCATATACGTAAAATGAATTTAAAGTAATGTTTAAATAAGAGGCTAATAAAGCTCCAAGTAAACTAAAAAAAGCGGGTAATCATTTCAGATGTATGCTAATATATTCGGCTTCTAAAAAACTGGAGTGTAAAGGATTTGTATAAATAGAGTTTCCTCAAAAGGATGTCCCTAATCCTACAAATAGATCTTTTGTTAGATATCCCACAAATAAACTGCCTATACCTAAAATCATTAACGGAATAGTCATAAATCAGTGTGATTCATGTACTTTAAAAAATATAATTCGAGGACTCTCTGTCGAATTCAAAAAAGTTAAATATAAGAGTCTGAAGGAATAGAACGCCGTGAAAAATACAGAAAGAGTTCCAAGCCAAGCTGCCATGAAATAAATATCAGTTGAATTTTCGTTGTAACGAACTATTTGAGCTAATTCAATTATTAAGTCTTTGGAGTAGAAACCTGTTAAAAATGGAAAGCCAGCCAATGCTAAACTGCCTATTAACATCATTGAATAAGTTAAAGGCATTAGTTTTAATAAGGCTCCCATACGTCTTAAATCTTGCTCGTCGTTTAAAGCATGTATTATAGATCCTGCACATAAAAATAGTAGTGCTTTAAAAAATGCATGATTACTTAAATGAAATATCCCTACACTATAATTTGATAAGCCACAACAAAATACCATGTAACCTAACTGGCTACATGTTGAATATGCTATAATTTTTTTTAAATCGTTTTGAAATACTCCAACTACAGAACCAAAGAAAGCAGTTAGTGCCCCGAATATTAACATTAGTTTTAAAACGGGTGGGGTATATTCAATGAGAGGAGAAAATCTTATTAGTAAGAATACTCCTGCTGTTACCATTGTAGCTGCATGAATTAAAGCAGACACGGGAGTAGGTCCTTCCATAGCATCAGGTAATCAAGTATGCAGACCTAACTGGGCTGATTTACCTACAGCTCCTAAAAATAATAATAGACTTATTAATGTTAAACTATGTACTTTATAAGTACAAATATTAAAATAATGAAAGTCCATTAGGGGAACTAAAGAAAAAATTGTGTGAAAATCAAGGGATCTAAAGACGTAAAAGGTTCCTAAAATTCCTAAACTTATCATAAAGTCTCCCACACGGTTTACTAGTAAAGCTTTAAGTGCTGATTGATTCGCTCAATAACGTGTATGTCAAAAATTTATTAATAAATAAGAAGATAATCCTACACCCTCTCAACCTAAAAATAATTGTATTAAGTTATCTGAAGTTATTAATACTAGCATGAAAAAAGTAAATATTTGTAGATACGACATAAATCTTGGTACATGTGGGTCAGATTCCATATACTTAGAAGAATACATGTGAACCAACGTGGAAATCGTAGTTACTACGATTAACATTACACACGTTAAACTATCAAAGAGAAACCCTCAATTTATTTTTAAAACACCCGATGAAATTCAGTCTGATAAGGGTAGCAAGCATATAGTATTAGAAAGCCCTATTTCAAAGAAAGCTAACGTAGATAAAATAAAACTTATAAATACGATCAAAGTCGACAATATGCTTGAACCATATTGTCCTAAGAAGCGACCAAATAATCCACAACTTAGAGACCCAATTAAGGGTAAGAATACTATTAATAAATACATTTATCTTCTTGGTTTAATTTTTAAAATTTTACCTTTAAAGGAATAGATTTTATTATATTTTTATCGTAATATAGAGAATTTTGATAAAGAAACTTTACTGATAAATCTTTTATTTCAGAAGATTCTAGTTTTAATGTTATGTTTATTAGGTTACTTAATCCTACGTGAAGTATATTTTTTAAAAGAAATGTATTTTTAGTTAGTAATAAATTTAAGTCTTTTTTGATTCTTTACAAAATCAGCCTGTAAGAAGTACACGTAATCTTTATTTTTTTTTTAATATTGATTTACGAGATTTTGTTGCCTTTATGAAAAAGGGCAAAATATGATGAGTAATAATAGAGTAAATGAATATAAATATTAAAATTAATCAGAAGATTTGAGGGAAACCTATTACGATATCTAATTGAGGCATTTTAATTTTTTTTTTAGTGCATATCTAAAACATCATTCAGATAAATACATGTAAGTAAAGTGAAAACATAAGCTTGAAGAACTGCAATGCCCAGTTCTAGTCCTATTAAAATAAATAATAAGAATAAAGGGATAACATGAAAGAATGCTAGTAAACCTCCAGCTTGTAACATCGTTCAAGCAAATCCTGCTATAATTTTTAGTAATGTATGACCCGAAGTCATATTAGCGAATAATCGTATCGAAAGAGTGAATACTTTAATTATATACGATATAATTTCAATTGTTACCAATAAAGGCATTATGATAAGCGGGACTCCTCTAGGTAAAAAAAGTGAGAAAAATTTGAACCCATGAGTACGTATCCCTATTATGTTTATTCCTAAGAAGATTGATAAGGCTAGACTAAAAGTGAATATAATATGACTTGTTACGGTAAAACTATAAGGTATCATTCCTAAAAGATTGCAATAAAGAAGTATAAAGTGTAAACTTAGGATAAAGGGGAAGTAAGCTTCACCCTTTTTTCCCAGATTATCTTTTACAACGTTTAAAGTTAATCCATAGAAATATTCTTGGATTCATTGTCAATTATTTGGGATGATTTTTTGTTTATAGAAGCTCATGAAAAGTCAAAGTAAACCTATTAATACTGATAAAAATAAAAAAAATACAGAGTTTGTTAGAGAGATATTTAGCCCACTTAAATTTATAGGTATTAGTGTCACAATTTCAAATTGTTCTAAAGGACTTGGAATATAAGACATATTTAACATTATTTTTTATAATTTTTACCAGGAGAAGAAGGACTCGAACCCACAACCACTAGTTTTGAAAACTAATGCTCTAACCATTGAGCTATTCTCCCTAACTGTTTAGTTTATCTTAGTAAAATATTTATATGAAGGGGATCTCCATTACTTGAGTCTTTAAATATATTTCTAATTTTGGAAATGGTTTTATTATTATTATTTAATATTATCGGAGAAATTTTCAACAATTCATCCCGAGATTTATTGTTAAAGAGTGTTGAAAAAAAAGAAATTGTCAAGAAAAAAAGTACATATAAGTTTTAGGAATAATTACTTTCATTATTATTTTAAAATCTCGTTGGTTTATACAATATTTTAGGCCTGAAAATGATTCCTGGAATATAAAGTCCTTATATTTTAAGCTGTTCTTTGAGATATTAATAGTAATATTAATAGGATTTTTGTAATAGTTATCATAATGTTTATCCATAAAATCATATTTCAACAATCAATTGTTGAAACAATAAAGTCTTTGAGTTTTAGAAGTGCACTGTAAAATTTTTTAATTAAAATTAATGGAAATAATCAGATTCGAACTGATAATTTTATGTATGCAAAACATATGTTTTAGCCTTTGAAACTATATTCCCAAAAGATTTTATTATTGAACTGCGCTTTAAAGGATTTGAACCTTTAATATTCAATTTAGAAGATTGATGTTTTTTCCCATTAAACTAAAAACGCAGGTTTGAAGAGAGTAGGATTTGAACCTACGCAATTTATTTATTAACAGATTTACAGTCTATCGCTTTAAACCACTCAGCCATCTCTCCTTGTTCCAAAAAAATTTTATTTTTCTTTCTATATACCCCACCTAGGGTACCTCTATCATTGGATACCCTAGGTGTGGGGTATATTTATTGATTATCTATATCTATATAAATATAGATATAGATAATCAATTCATTTACATGAATTGATTATCCATCCCTTCCCTCTATATGTGTTTTTTTCCTACCCTTAATTTTTTTTGTAAGTGTTTTCATTTTCAAAATTCAAAACCTGCGTTTTTACTATCAAAAATGAAGATTTTGTCATTACACTTTTTTTCAAAATTTTATTTAGTTTTTTTTTTTAATAGTAATTTTTTTTCTTAATTTGCGGAAGACAAAAAAATTTTGGAGAAAAATGACGACCAAATGACCCTTTAAAATGAGCCAGAAACGCAGGTTTTCAAAAAAGCTGCGTTTTTGATAGTAAAAACGCAGGTTTTGATCAAAGGGTCAAAAAAACGTTTGGTCGAATTTTTGCCATTTTTAAAAAAAAAGTTGCGTTTTTGATAGTAAAAACAACGATTTTTTTGTCGACCAAAATTTTAGGGGGTATTTTTAATGAAAATCACCCTTAAAATTAGCCTAAAAACGCAGGTTGTTATTTTTTAAAAAAATGTAGGTAAACCCTCTCAAAAAAAAAATAGTAATTTTTTTCTTAATTTGCGGAAGACAAAAAAATTTTGGAGAAAAATGACGACCAAATGACCCTTTAAAATGAGCCAGAAACGCAGGTTTTGAATTTTGAAAATGAAAACACTTACAAAAAAAATTAAGGGTAGGAAAAAAACACATATAGAGGGAAGGGATGGATAATCAATTCATGTAAATGAATTGATTATCTATATCTATATTTATATAGATATAGATAATCAATAAATATACCCCACCTAGGGTATCCAATGATAGAGGTACCCTAGGTGGGGTATATAGAAAGAAAAATAAAAATTTTTTTGGAACAAGGAGAGATGGCTGAGTGGTTTAAAGCAACGGTTTGCTAAACCGTAATACTTAAACCTGAATTCAAGTATCGTAGGTTCGAATCCTATTCTTTCCGAAGTAACTCATTTTCCTGATAGCTTAATAGGTTAAAGCAAATGGCTGTTAACCATTAGATTACAGGTTCGAATCCTGTTCAGGAAGAACCCTGCCTTTGTTTAGGTAATTAACTCAATTGGGTAGAGTATTTCGTTTACATTGAAAAAGTTATAGGTTCAAGTCCTATATTACCTATTAATCCATAAGGTGTTTATAGCTTAAATGGACAAAGCATTAAATTACGAATTTAAAGATTGTAAGTTCAAATCTTTCTAAACACGCAAAAAAACCTTTTTCTAGAGAGAGAGTGTATAGCTTAGAGGGTAAAAGCAATAAACTTTTAATTTAAAGATCTTAGGTTCGAGTCCTAATACACTCTTTTTTATTTTTCTCCAAAATTATGCCTTTATTAAATTACTTAAATGAGTTTTTTTGAAACCTTTTTTTATTTATCAATTTGCTTTATTCTATCTATTATTTGTATAGGAATAAATATTGAATCTTTTTTTAATTTTTGAGTTACATACTCTTGGTAAAGGATTAACTTACCTAGAGCATTTTTTTAGTGACGGAACCTTTACAACTATTAGATATTTACGTATTTTTATTAATGAATTTTAGTTTATTATTTATGTATCCTTTGTTCTTATTTAAGTTAAAAAACTACTTTTACAACGTTTGATATAAATATCAAATCAAATTTTTTAATAAAATTATAATCTCATTCTGTTTATGTTTTTTCTTATTACAAACTCTTTTGCAAATTAGTGTAATAAACAATTTGGTTATATTTTTATTTAATTGATACATACTGAAAAAAGAAAGTCTTTTTACAATAAAGTTAGAATTAATCTTATTTAAGTTCCTGGAAGAAATTTCCGGATTGAGATACCTATTTACATTTTATGTTACAAGTATAATTTATACATATTTATTAATAAAAAATAACTTATGCTTTAATTTTATATATTTTAAATTGAAACAACATAAAAAAACTTTTTATTTTTTTATTAAGATCCTCTTTAGTTTTCTCATTACTACTGGAGATGTGCCTACTTTATTATCGGCATTAATTACAGTTCTATTTCTTACTGAATCCTTTTATTTTATAAGTTGTATAAAATTTAGTTTAATAAATAAAAATATAAAAGATGCCTACATTTAAACAGTTATTAAAATCCCCAAGAAAATATAAAACAAGTAAAAAAGGATTATTAGAAGGTAATCCCCAAACAAAAGGCATTTGTTTAAGAGTATATACAGCAAATCCAAAAAAACCCAATTCTGCGGAACGTAAAATAACTAAAGTAAAATTATCAAACAACAATTTAGTTATTGCTTACATACCGGGAGAAAGTCATAATTTACAGGAACATTCAGTAATCTTGATACGTGGCGGTAGAGTAAAAGACCTCCCGGGAGTACGTTACCAATCGATTAGAGGAGTCTATGATCTCAGCCCCGTTATTCATAGAAAAAAATCGAGATCTAAATACGGCAAAAAGAAAGCTCCTATTGTCTAGTGGTAAAGACTGTGTTTTTTCGTAACATTAACGTAAGTTCGATTCTTACTAGGAGTAGCACGGGATAGAGTAAAAACAGGTTAAACTCATTAGACTCATGATCTAAAGATTGTAGGTTCAAGTCCTACTCCCGTAAAAATTTAAAATGATGAAACTAAAAAAAATCAAACAACCTTTATATTAAAAATAAAATTTTGGTCGACAAAAAAATCGTCTTTAATATATTAACAGAAGAATCAGGAACTTTTTTTTAGCTTACTAAAGTGAAAAGAAAAAATTAGAACGTATAAATATTAAAGTGAAATTTTTCCAAAAATAAGTAATAATGAAATAAGAAGAGTTTGATCCTGGCTCAGAATGAACGCTACTAGTTAACTTTACACATGCAAGTCAATTAAATTTTTTTATTTAAAAAAGGCGTACGGGTGAGTATAACATAAAAACTTACCTTTTTAATTACTAAATAATTGAAAAGAAAGGTTTATGAAAGATTAAGTAGTTGATAAAGAAAATAATCAAGCTTATAATCTTTAGCTGATCTGTGAGGATGACCAGCCACATTGGAACTGAGACAAGGTCCAAACTTCTTTAAGAAGGCAGCAGTGGGGAATATTGGACAATGAGCGCAAGCTTGATCCAGTTAAACTAGGTGTATGAAGATGATGTTTAATCTTAAAATACATTAAAAATTTAAATAATGATTAAGTTTTTGTCAGTTCTGGCTAATCTTGTGCCAGCAGCCGCGGTAATACAAGAAGAGCAAGCGTTATTCGGAATGATTGGGCGTAAAGGATATGTAGGTTGTTAATTAATTAGTTGATTAAATATTAAAATAAACTTTATAATGTTAACTAAAAAAAATTATCTCGAGTTCAACTAAAGATTTAGGAACTTTAAATGTAACGGTAAAATGTGATGATATTTAAAAGAACTTCAATAGCGAAAGCAATGATCTAATTTGATACTGACATTGAAATATTTAAGCATGGGTAGCGAAAGGGATTAGATACCCCTGTAGTCCATGCCTTGAACGATGAGTGCTAATTTTATAATTTTTATAAAGTAAAGTCAACACGTTAAGCACTCCGCCTGGGAACTACGATCGCAAGATTAAAACTCAAAGGAATTGACGGGGATCTAAACAAGCAGTGGAGCATGTGGTTTAAATCGATAATACGCGCGAAACCTTACCAGTCTTTGTATATATTTGATACAGGTGTTGCATGGCTGTCGTCAGTCCGTGTCGTGAGATGTTTGATTAATTTCAACAAACGGACGAAACTCTTATGTAAAACTTACAAACCACTAAAGATATTTTAGAGGAAGAAAAGAACAACGTCAAGTCTTTATGACCCTTATAGTCTGGGCTACTTTCATGTGCTACAATAATTATATCAAAGTGTAATTTAACGTAAGTTGTAATAATCCACGAAAAATAATTATTACGAATTACTATCTGAAACTCGAAAGTATGAAGTTGGAATTGCTAGTAATCGCAAATGAGAATGTTGCGGTGAATACGTTCTTAGATCTTGTACACACCGCCCGTCACGCTATGGAAATTTTGAAAATTTGAAAACTAAAGATATGAGTTTATAATCTAAAAACAACTAAAGTGAAGTCGTAACAAGGTAGCCGTAGGGGAACCTGTGGCTGGAATATAAAATAAAAAATTTTTCACTTTTTTACAAAATAATAAATATAAATATAATTATGATATCACAAATATACTGCATATATACAACACTTTCTTTATTTTTACTCGCTTTGTTAGGAATTTTCCTAAATCAAAAAAATATTTTAATAATGTTAATGGCACTTGAGATAATGTTTCTGGCGATGAGTTTTAACTTTATTTCCACTTCTATATACTTAGATGACGTTATTGGCCAACTATTTGCGTTATTAATACTTACAGTAGCAGCAGCTGAATCTTCAGTGGGGCTGGCAATTTTAGTAGTTTATTACAGAATACGTAATACTATAACGGTAGAGTTAATGAATATAACAAAAGGATAAATTAATAATTTTTGATTAAATTAAGTAACCAAAATGAAAGGGCAATCAATGAATATCTTGGTAAAAAAATTTAGGACGTCTCGCGACGAAACGCTTTGAGTAGGCACTAGCTTGTGATCCGAAGATTTCCTTTAAATCGTAATTAATACTTATATAAATATTGTGAATTGAATCATCTTAGTAACAATAAATAAAATCAAAAGAGATCTTATCAGTAATTGCGAATGAACATAAGAATTTAGTAATACTAAAAATTTTTAGAATATTTAAAAAGGGTAAGATAATCCCGTATAAAAACGTATAGTATTTATTTATGTAATGCGTTCTAAAAAATGCATGAATATAGGAGTTCCACCTTCTTAACTAAAAATTTTTTTAACCAATAGTGAACGAGTACCGTGAGGGAAAGATTTACAATCTCGTTAGAGATTAAAACTTTGAAATTGGTTGTTTACAAAACCTTGAAATTCCTTATATAACAAGATTCCTTTTGCATAATGAGTTAGTAAGTTAAAAAGTGTAGCAAGACAAAAATTTTTTCGTAGAAAGTTATATTTTTTAGACCTGAAGCCAAGTGATCTAGTTGAGAACAAGTTGAAGCATTTTTAAGCAAATGTTTAAGACTGAACTCGTGTATGTAGAAAAATACTGAGAAGATTTTTAGCTAGGGGCGAAAGACCAATCAAACTTGGCGATAGCCGGTTTTTCACGAAACGTATTTTAGTACTACATTATATTATGTAAATTAAATGTAAAGTTCCTTTTGAACCAGGGGGTGTAAAAACTTACCAATTTCAAATTAACTAAGAATTTTAACTTAATAAATATAATAGACAGTCTTTTGGCGATAAGGTCATAAGACAAAAGGACAACAATCCACACTGTAAGTTAAGATCTCCAAATTATATTTTAATAAAAATTTTTTTTAGAAACAAATAAAAGAAGGATAGGCTTAGAAGCAGCCATTCACTAGAGAAAGCGTTTTAGCTCAATATTTTTTCTATAGAGAATTAAAATTAACCGAGTCTACAAGATATATATCGACACTGCAGGTTTAACTTTTGAACGGTAGTGAAACGTTCTGTATACAAAAAGTACAATGAAAATTAACTTTTAGTTTCAGAAGTGCTAATGCTAACATGAGTAGCGAAAACCATGTATAATCATGGTCATTTTAGTGAGGTTTTCAATGTTCGTTTAACTGCATTGAGTTAGTCGGTCCTTAAAAAAAAGAATGAAAATTGTATTTGACAGGAATCTATACTAATTATAATATATTTAATTTTTCAAGGTATTAATTTTTAAATAGGTTAAAACTTTATATTAAACAAAAATTCGAGAAAAAATTATAATTTTAAACCGTACTTTAGCCAACACAGGTACTATATAAATGAATGGATAAATTATATTGAAGGAATTTGGCAAATTAACTCTGTATGTTCGCTAAAAAGAGTACTAATAGGATTATTAGTGAAAGTAACAAAGAAACAACGACTGGTTACCAAAACCACAGAACTCTGCAAATTAATTTTAAGACGTATAGGGTTTGACGTCTGCCCGGTGCTTAAACTCTATAAACTTTTGTATTAGCTGAAGTTCAAAAGTTAAGTAAACGGCGGTTCTAACTATAAGAATCCTTAGGTAGCGAAATTCCTTGACGGGTAAATTCCGTCCTGCATGAATGGCGTAACGATTGTTTCACTGTCTCCAATATAAATCCAGCGAAATTACAAAACCTATGAAAATGTAGGTTTCCCCCAGCAAGACGGAAAGACCCTAGATCCTTTACTCTAATCTTATATTGTAAATAAAAAAAGATAATGTAGAATATATGGGAGTATACACAAATTATGAAATACCATATTATCTTCTTTTATTTACTTTATTTGATGCTAAAATTAAAGACAGTATAAGAAGGGGAGTTTACTTGGGACGAGTACCTCCTAAAAAATAACGGAGGTGTACAGAAGGTAGATTATTTCTAAAGTGTAATGACAAAATCTGCTTAACAAATAAGATCGATAGATCAAATTGTAACGAAAGTTAGTCATAGTGATCCGACATTTGAGAGTGGAATTAATGTCGCTAAACAGTTAAAAGGAACTCTAGGGATAACAGATTTATCGTGATTTAGAGTTCATATCAATGTCACGGTTTGATACCTCGATGTCGACTCATCTTATCCTGAAATTGCAAAAGATTTCAAGGGTCTAGTTGTTCGCTAGTTAAAAAGGTACGTGAGTTGGGTTCAGAACGTCGTGAGACAGTTCGGTCCCTATCTGCTGCGGGTATAGAAAAGTTTAAAAGTTGTTTTTAGTACGAGAGGACCAAAACAAATTAACCGCTTGTGTACTGATTGTTAAACCTATAATAAGTCAGTTAGCAACGTTAATTAATATTTAAGTATTGAAAGCATCAAAAATACAAAATAGATTTATTTAACTTTTCAAGAAAGCTCTTATAGATTATAAGATAGATCGTTTCAAAATATGTTATTTAGTAATAAATTTTTTTAATGAAAACGAAAGCCTTCATTATTTTTTTTCTTAATTTAATCAAAACTAAATCCAAAATGTTTACTAATAAATCTTCAATATTACAAACTACAAAGTACAACTTAAACACTTATGGATCGTCCTTTTCACGTTGAAAATGCTCCTATTACAAATTATTTTATATTTATTATTACACGCATCGTTTGTTTCATAGTCTAAAGTATTTATTAATATCTTTGGAATTAAGAAGCAACCATAACAAACTCACTATTACTGTAACAGGATATAACTTCAAAAAAGACTTAGTTTGAAATAAATTAAAAAGAGTAATTCCTCTATGACAAAATGTTAATTTGGACTTACATCTTTATAATTATAATACTTCAATCAACTCGGCTTTAATAATTTTTAATTATATAAAATACCTTACAGATATACAAAAATTCTCACTTAAACAAGCAATACAAGAAATTGACGTATTAATACAAAGCCAGAACAATAACAATCATTTTAAAATTATACACACTTCCAAAGGTCTAAAGAGAGTAGGATTAATTGGCTATAAAATTCAAATTAAAGGATGTTATGAAGCTTCTGTAAACCAGATGTCTAAAACTAGTTATAGTATGTGAGGTCGTCGACCCGCAAATACTTTAAATAATCATATAGAATATTCAAAAGGAACTTTATTTACTAAATATGGCTCTTGTGGCATTAAAATATGATTATTTTATACTTTCTTATCTATAAATGCAAAAAAGAAAATCACATAAAAGTTATTGTAAATCTACGAATCTTAATAAAAGTATCCTAAAATTTGGTACTTATGGATTAAAGACTTTAAGTCCTATATGTATAGAATCTCAGGATATTAATAATTTATCCTATTATATAGATAAGCAACTAAAAAGATTAGCTGTAGACTCTCGTAAATGAAATTTAATAAATTTCAATCTAAATTTAACTAAGCTTACTTCAGAGTCCCGTATGGGTAAAGGTAAAGGGGATATAAAAGATAGAGCAACTTTATTGGGAGCAGGCTCTATCATCTTGGAATTTGATAATGTAAAATATTTACACGTAAAAAAGTTATATAAACTTATTAATAAAAAATTTAAGTCGACCAAAATTTTATTAATATCTCGCAAAAAATATTAATATTTTATAGGGGGAGAAACCTAAAGGTTAGGTGTTAGTCTGTCGCATTAAATATTGCGGGTTCAAGTCCCGTCTCTCTCGATTATTTTCTAGTAGATTAATAAAAAATCTAATTTAAAATACAAAAATTATACTGCATAACATGACGCAATGAATTTTTAGATGAATCTTCTCAACTAACCATAAAGATATTGGGAGTCTATATTTAATATTTGGAGCTTTCTCGGGTATAATAGGAGCTTGTGTTTCGATGCTTATACGAATGGAATTAGCCCAGCCTGGTAACCATTTGCTTTTAGGGAATCACCAGGTATATAATGTTTTAATAACAGCTCACGCTATTCTAATGATATTCTTTTTAGTAATGCCCGTCATGATAGGGGGTTTTGGTAATTGATTTGTACCTATCATGATAGGGAGTCCTGATATGGCGTTCCCTAGATTAAATAATATAAGTTTTTGATTATTACCACCAGCCTTATGTCTTTTATTAGCCTCTTCTCTTGTTGAAGTTGGTGCGGGTACAGGTTGAACTGTATACCCACCTCTTAGTTCTATACAAAGTCACTCGGGCGCCGCTGTAGACTTAGCTATATTTAGCTTACATTTATCAGGTGCTTCATCTATATTAGGAGCTGTTAATTTTATTTCTACTATATTAAATATGAGAAACCCTGGACAAACTATGTATAGAATACCTCTTTTCGTATGATCTATATTTGTTACGGCCATCTTATTACTATTATCTGTACCTGTTTTAGCAGGCGCTATTACAATGCTTTTAACAGATAGAAATTTCAATACATCTTTTTTTGATCCTGCAGGAGGAGGAGACCCCGTACTTTATCAACATCTTTTTTGATTTTTTGGTCATCCGGAAGTTTATATTTTAATCTTACCAGGTTTCGGAATTATTAGTCATATTGTTTCAACTTTTTCAAGAAAACCAGTATTTGGATACATAGGAATGGTATACGCAATGGTCTCAATAGGAGTTCTAGGATTTATAGTGTGGGCCCACCATATGTATACTGTAGGCTTAGATGTAGATACGCGAGCCTACTTTACAGCAGCGACTATGATTATAGCGGTACCTACAGGTATAAAAATCTTTAGTTGAATTGCAACAATGTGAGAAGGTTCTTTACATTTTAAAACGCCTATGTTATTCGCTATTGGGTTTATATTTTTATTTACTATAGGAGGGTTTACAGGTATAGTATTAGCTAATTCAGGTCTAGATATTAGTTTACATGATACATATTATGTGGTAGCACATTTCCACTATGTATTATCAATGGGAGCTGTTTTTGCAATCTTTGCCGGATTCTATTATTGATTTGGTAAGATAACAGGAACCCAATATCCGGAGCTATTAGGACAGATACATTTTTGATCTACATTTATAGGGGTTAACTTAACATTTATGCCGATGCACTTCCTTGGATTAGCAGGAATGCCGAGGAGAATACCTGATTACCCCGATGCATACCAAGGTTGAAACATAGTAGCAAGTTACGGTTCTTACGTAGCGTTACTGAGTACCCTTTTCTTTTTTTTATATTGTTTTTATCTCTCTAACAAACAAGACTTATGTTCGTCAAAATCCTTGAGACTTTGAAAAGGTGCCAATACTCCCGTAACTAGTTTAGAGTGGGCTATAAATTCACCTCCCGCATATCATACTTTCGAAGAGATGCCTTTAATTTGTGAAACTAAAAAATAAGACCGAAATGCATTTTTTATTATATTACATAGTAATCTTATTTACATATTCAGAAATCCAACCAGTTAGCATCGCATTTTGCGATGCTTCTGAAAATTGGCAGATAAACTTTCAGGACTCTGCAACACCTATAATGGAGGGTATTATTAATTTACATCACGATTTAATGTTCTTTATATGAGTAATTTTTATTTTTGTAGCCTGAATGTTATTCAGAACCTTATGGCATTTTAACAAAACAAATAATTTAACACCTTCTTCATTAACGCATGGAACTCTCATTGAAATGATTTGAACAATTACACCTGCATTTGTATTATTAATTATTGCAGTGCCTTCATTTTCCCTATTATATGCTATGGATGAAGTAATTTCACCCGCAATTACTATAAAGACATTAGGACATCAATGATATTGAAGCTATGAATACTCAGATTACACAAGTACAGAAGGAGACATTTTAGAATTTGATAGTTATATGATACCTGAAGAGGACCTAAAGGAAGGACAACTACGACTTTTAGAAGTTGACAACAGAGTTGTCGTGCCTGTAAATACTCACGTTAGAATCATTGTGTCAGCGGCAGATGTTTTACATAGTTGGGCAATTCCCGCCCTAGGTATTAAATGTGACGCTATACCGGGAAGATTAAATCAAACATCTTTATTCGTAAAACGTCCCGGTGTTTATTATGGTCAATGTAGTGAAATTTGTGGTATTAATCACGGATTTATGCCTATTGTGATTGAAGCAGTACCCTTAAAAAATTATATTAATTGACTTTCGTTAAAATTAGCAGATTAAATGAGATTAAACTTTATACAACTTATAGTTATTATCCTTATTATAACTGCCCTATTTAACAATAAAACTTTATTAGAATACGGACAGACGTTAATTCAAAGAATATTTAAAAAGAAAATATAGAAAATGTCTACATTTATTGAAATATCTAAAAATGTCCAGAGACACCCTTTTCACCTAGTAGATCCCAGCCCTTGACCTTTTATGGCTGCTTTTTCTGCTTTTTCATCAGCTACGGGAGCTGTGCTTTATATGCATGCATATAAAATAGGAATTACTGTACTAACATTTGGATTTTTAATGTTATTATTTACTATGTTTGTATGATGAAGAGACGTCGTACGTGAATCCACTTTTGAGGGCCACCATACAGGAATTGTACAAAGAGGTTTAAGATATGGGGTTCTTCTTTTTATAGTATCTGAAATTCTTTTTTTTTGTAGCCTTTTTCGAGCTTTCTTTCACAGTAGTTTAGCCCCTACGGTAGAAGTAGGATCTATGTGACCACCGAGAGGCATAAATGTTTTAAATCCTTGGGAAATTCCTTTTTTAAATACCTTAATCTTATTACTTTCAGGATGTACAGTAACGTGAAGTCATCATGCTTTAACAAGTAATAAACGTACGGAGGCTTATTTCAGTTTATTAATAACTGTATTATTGGCAACAATATTTACAAGTCTTCAAATCTTCGAATATAATATGGCCGATTTTAGATTATCAGACGGGATTTATGGTTCAACATTCTATATGGCCACAGGTTTTCACGGTTTTCATGTGTTTATAGGAACCGTATTTTTATTAATATGTACAATAAGAGTTTATCAATATCAGCTTACACAGGAACATCATTTTGGATTTGAAGCTGCTGCTTGATATTGACACTTCGTGGACGTAGTTTGATTATTCTTATTCGTTTCTATATATTGGTGAGGCGGTGCATAAAAAATAATTTTATTAAAATGACAAACATACTTCCCTACACTTTAGCCTTTGTATTTATGACGCGTCATAATATTATTTTATTAAATGAAGAATTCTTAATTTTTTTATGCTTTATCGCTTTTGTGATGTTAAATGTAAATAAATTTGGTACTCCAGTATATGATAATTTGAAAAAAGAATCAATAAACTTGGAAAACAATTTAAAAAACTTCTATAACGAATCTTTAATATCTTTAAAAAAAAACAATAGCTATAAAAAAAGAACTTCAAAAAGGTGTTTTTTAATTTATGTACATTTAGGTAATTATTATTATAATTTTGGATCCTTATTCAATGTTTTTGCTAAAAATTGCATGGAAGATAAATTAAACTCTAGTCTCAATAAAAATTTAGCTTTTCTTCATAAGGTGGAAAAACAGACGCTAAAACTTTTCACACTTATCTTGATAGATAAATTACAAAAGTTATTAATTTTAAAAGGTTTTTACTCTAAAACTCTAAAAGTTAAAAACTTTAAATCCATTAATTCTTTGAGTATAAGAGAATCTATAAATAAAATTAATTAAGCAAAAAGCGGATCTAGATAAATAGGTAATATCATTAACCTTCCAAGTTAAAATTTATGGGTTCAAATCCCATGATCCGCTAAACTTTTTATGGTGTATAGCCAAAAAGGCAAGGCATTGGTTTTTGATACCATCACTTAAAGGTTCGAATCCTTTTACACCAGTAATTCCCCCCTTTTTACTCGCTTGGTGGAATAAGGTATACACGACGAATTTAAAATTCGTTCTCATTAGAGATACTGGTTCAAATCCAGTAGCGAGTAATTTATTTATATATAAAAAATAAAAATAAAATAATTATTTTATGCAATTATTAAAGAAACCACTCATTTCAATTGCAAATGACCACTTAATTAATTATCCAACTCCCATCAACGTACATTACGCTTGAAACTTCGGATTTTTAGCTTCTATGTGTTTAATAATACAAATAATTACAGGTATATTTCTAGCTATGCATTATACCCCTCATGTAGACTTAGCGTTTACAAGTTTAGAGCATATTATGCGAGATGTTAATTACGGTTGACTTTTAAGATACACTCATGCTAATGGAGCCTCCATGTTCTTTATAGTTGTATATATTCACATGTTCCGAGGTCTCTATTTTGGTTCTTATACAAAACCTAGACATATTGTTTGAGTAATCGGAGTGGTAATACTATTAATAATGATATTGACCGCTTTTATAGGTTACGTATTACCTTGAGGACAAATGAGTCTTTGAGGAGCAACTGTTATAACAAACTTGGTATCTGCAATACCTATAATAGGAGACAATTTAGTTTATTGATTATGAGGAGGATTCTCCGTAGATAATGCTACTCTAAATAGGTTTTACAGTTTCCATTATTTATTTCCTTTTATAATTGCAGCCCTAAGCTTAGTACATCTCGCATTGTTACATCAAGACGGATCAGGTAACCCTCTAGGTGTAGAATCGTCTGTCGATAAAATATCAATGTATCCTTACTTTATTGTAAAAGACGTATTAGGTTTAGCTATATTATATTTTTTTTTCGCTGTTTTTGTGTATTTTTATCCTAATGTTCTAGGACACTCTGACAACTATATAGAGGCCAATCCTATGGTAACACCTGCTCACATAGTTCCTGAGTGGTATTTCTTACCTTTTTATGCTATATTACGTAGTATACCCCATAAACTAGGAGGAGTTATAGCTATGGTGTCTGCCATAGCTATTTTAGGGCTACTTCCTTGATTACATAGTACTGAAATTCGTAGTTCTAGATTCAGACCTTTATACAGATTCTTTTATTATAGTATAGTCAGTTGCTGTCTTATTTTAGGATGAATCGGAGGAATGCCTGTAGAAGAGCCTTATGTTTTAATTGGTCAAATAGCCAGTCTGTACTATTTTGCTTATTTCTTAGTTATATTACCTTTATTAGGGCTACTTGAAAAATTCTTGTTAGAATTTAAGTAGACCCGTCCTAA